GATATTTCTATATACATATATATATACCTACCGGAACGAGTTGGAATAAATTGACTGATTAATGAGTTTCGGTTTTTTAGGCAATGTATGATTTATGTCTTCGATCACGGTTCTATTTTGCTTTAGATTTTCCATAACTTCAAAAAAAATTAACCACTTTTGAATGAAATTGCAATAGTTCCTACACTACGACATTTACATTTTTTTTTGGATGGATTCGAAGGAAATTCTACTATTTGTTATTGATTCTTGAATAAAGAAGTTATTTTAGTATTTGACATGTTTATAATTGGAAATTGTAAAAAATAAAATATATAATAAGTAAGTTAAAAAGTCAAAACTAAAAAAAAATATAATATAAAAAAATAAAGTATGTGTATGTTAAGTAGAAGTTTTGTATCTTTATTTGTTTGTAACTGAATCTGTTTTTATGTTATTTCGTACTGTATAAATCCTTTGTTTGGAGAAAAATTTTCCCGCAAGAGGTAATGAGAATAATTAGAGAATGGATTGATACCTATGTCTAGATCGCGAATAAATGGAAATTTTATTGATAAGACCTTTACAATTGTGGCCAATATCTTATTACGAATAATTCCGACAACTTCGGGAGAAAAAGAGGCATTTACTTATTACAGAGATGGTGTGATTTGATTTTCTTTTCTGATTCTAGGATTTTATTTTCTGATTCTAGTTTGATGAGAAAGACACACGATTCGAAATAGAAAGAACAAATCTTCTTAATTAGATTTCTATATTCTAAAAAATCGACGCTTGTTGAAGGTGAAGTTTAGAAATAGAACAATTCCTTCTGTCGTGTATCCCCGATTGATGCAGCCTCAAATACTATGCTTCAATTATCGATTTTAGTATTAGTATTGAGCGAAAGGTTACACCTGTGTGTTCTGTATTACAGGTCAATCCTACTTCCTAGTAATTAAGTCCCAATAGGCGGCATAGGGGAAAAGGCACTACACCTAGTAATCGACAACACGAAAGCTTTGTTAAAAATTACTTACTAAATTCCCTTTTCTTATCTTGGATTGGGCCTAACAAGAATGGTTGGGACAGCAAACATCCATCTCGTTGGTACTTTGGATACCCATATAACCATCGAAGACTGTTGAAGTGACTATTTCCTGGAAATTAGGGGGCGTTGAGGACAAATTAATTGTTGGAGTTATCCTTTAACTATATTTCTCTATTAATAAAAAATATCAAGGCGTTTGATGTTAGTACAAGTTCTTGCGCAAGAAGGTTGGCTAGAGATTTTTTGTAAAAACACTAGCCCCACCCAGTTCATAATGAGACTATTATAACCCTGTTTATTATTCCAAGTATGGTTTATTCTCATTATGCGTATTTAAAGGAGGAGCCGTATGAGATGCAAATTTCACGTACGGTTCTGGAACGGAGATTCTTTGAATCGAATGACGACCGTAACGGATGTCAGCTCAATCCGAAGGAAATTATGCGGAAGCTTTACAGAATTATTATGAAGCTATGCGACTAGAAATTGATCCCTACGATCGAAGTTATATACTCTATAATATAGGCCTTATTCACACAAGTAATGGGGAACATACGAAAGCTTTAGAATACTATTTCAGGGCACTAGAACGAAACCCATTCTTACCGCAAGCTTTTAATAATATGGCAGTGATCTGCCATTACCGGGGAGAACAGGCCATCCGACAGGGAGATTCTGAAATTGCGGAGGCTTGGTTTGATCAAGCCGCTGAGTATTGGAAACAAGCTATAACGCTTACTCCTGGGAATTATATTGAAGCGCATAATTGGTTGAAGATCACGGGACGTTTCGAATAAAAAAGCTTTGGTTATTGTTTCATTAATAAAAATTCGGTTCTGGGAAGAACTCATCAAAGAATTTCATTATATCCCTTATCAAATCGTTCTAGTTTGGCTGATATTTCATAAGGCTAAAGAATACACGGATACAGTACTTAATCTATTTATTTCTTTTCTTATATTATTAGTAGCTAGTTAATTAGTATTTTAAATAGAAAATTCTTTTTAAATAATATTGAGAATTTTGTCAATATTATTAATCAATTAATTCAATTTTAAAATGAAATCCATCTATTAAGAAATCTAAATATTTAGTATTTTATTCCCCCCCAAAAACTATAGAAATAGTTGCTACTAGTTGATGAGAGTTATGCCGGAAACAAATCAAAGTAAGGAACGTCCAATTACTTTGGGGTATTCTTTTAATTTAAATTAAATGGAATCAGATCGATTATGAATTGGCGATCAGAACGTATATGGATAGAACCTATAAACAGGATCTCGAAAAATAAGTAATTTCGTTATCCTTACTATATTTTTTCGTTAGTATATAGTATTAGTTAGTTAGTCGTTTTTATAAATGGAATAATTTTTTTCTTATTAAATGTTAGAAAAACAAACCCTTCCAAAAAATTGGCTATTTCTTAGTAATGACTAACGACTGTTAGTGCGATTTTCTATATTTAGATAG